GCCATGGAAGGCAGCATCTTTCTCGGAGTATCCACTAGATGGTCAAACCAAGGAAGACTTTACATCTACTCTTTGTAAATCGGTCAAACCGCTAAAAGTAGATGGATCGTGCTCTAATCAAGTAAAGATGCTCTAGAAGACCAGAATGATTCGTTTGAACGCGAGTTTTGCTGCCGAAGATGAAGGAAAACTGGCGTTATCGGCCTCGCAAATGCCATGTGGTGTTGAGCTGGGGTTTCATACTGGTTCCCCCGGGATGGACCCACTAAGGTGGAGCTAGCGCTATCGATCGGCAGTTCAGTCTAACTCGTCGGAGTTGACTGGGAACTGGGAGTGGAGTTGCGGGATACCCATAAAAAAGGGCTCTTCCCCGTCGATAGGATGGAATGCGAGATGCCCCTTGGAGTGTTGGATTGAAGGAGATGAAATCCGCTCCACTAAAAGGAGAGGAGATGAAAGAGAGTAAGCAACTGTAGCCGAGTTTACCTGTAAACAAGGAAGCATCAGAGCGAGTTGAAGCAGAATCAGCAAAGGTTGAGCCGTCTGTTTCTGACTCCCCGCCTTCCGCAACTACATCTCAAGCGGCATTAAAGCTTAAACCAATGAGTAGGAAATCACCTAGTCAAGCCTGAACTTTCGCCGTAACCCCAGTGGTTAGTCCAACCGATCCACCCAGTAGCTTCCCCAGGAGTCCCAGGTTTGATGAGACGAGTTGAACGAACGCACTAAAGGACCCTCCGTGGTTGAGGAGATTGGTTTGACGACTGGTTTTCCAGAATGCCCGTTCACAGGGTTCCAAACATAGATTCCCGGCTTTAGAGCTGGTTGTTAGACTGTTTATTACCGCCAAAGCGAACCCCTCCCCTCTCTATGATTCAATCTGGCCAAACCAACCATAGCGTCTTCCTTGGAGAAGTCCTTTTCTACAAAAAAGGGCTTCTTCAAGTTCCGCTTGCTGCTTTTCATTTTGATAGGAGTAGGTGCTTGCTGCTCACTCGCTGTCTACTAAATGAGCCTTCACTGCCCGCCCGGCCCCTCTCTTTCATCTTAAGTAAAGTGAAGTCAAATCAATGAAGTGAACAGCCCAACCTCTTTGTTTGAAGCTTTGCCAGGAAGCTGTCTTTCCCCTAATCATTCCGAAAGACAAGACCTGCAACTATAGGAAAAAGCTTCTCTTTGATAGCAGTCATAGGGGAGTTCAGAAAGGATCTGATCGTAGATGGAGACTGAAACCTGTGTGGGGGTAGGGGCGGATGTAGCCAAGTGGATCAAGGCAGTGGATTGTGAATCCACCACGCGCGGGTTCAATCCCCGTCGTTCGCCCATCAATAAATGGACCCTTTCTTTCGGAGACACAAGACAAACCTAGAAAGCCTTTTTTCTGCAAGTCATCTCGAGTTCAAAGGCATCCAAGCAATTGGTATCCGATTGAAACATAGAAAGCATAGATTCGCCTCGCCTACTTGCTGAAAGCACAAATGGAATGGCCGATCATTCATTCTATGACGTTTTGAAGACCTCACTAATCAGCCAACCACTTTTGAGTTCATAATGAATGAAATGAACCCCCGGATGAAGAGACAATCTCCCCTCCCTTTGACTAAACCATGGGGAGCCCCGACTAGTTTACCGGACAAATTGAGTTGTCGTGACGATACCTTTCTTAGTGGAAGATCGGAAATTCTCTTCATCACGAGACTGATAGGATCTGCCGTAGACACCCGAGAGACCTCTACAAGGTAGGCTAAAAGAGTAAGATGACAAGAAGCAAAGAGTTATGCTTTCATTTCTTTGTTGAGATTGAAAGACAGTTCTTTTCAAAGGGGGTAGGTATAATGCACGCAGGCCAAGTCAAGAAAATGACTTCCTGACTGTTCTTTCATAGTAGTCTTAATTACTAGTAGTTTGAAGCCTTAAGAAAGCGGTTTTTTTGGTCTTTTAAAAAAGACCCCTTCGTCTTAAGTTCAGTTGACTTTTTCAATTCGGAACTCTTAGTCGAGCTGATGGCGAGATCGATTCTGAATCTGAAAGGGTATACCAATTCTAAAGCTCTTTCAAAATGCATTGGATGAACTCCAGCTCGAGTCAACTTGAACAGTAATTTCAATCTTTTTCCTTTTCCTTAGAACTCTGACTCAAAGAGCCTCACCCAGTTGTCTTTTTGTTTTGTGGATTTGTATCCCTCAAGTTCTTCAGATGCTGAGGGGGTGAGACTTTACGCGTTGTAGCGGCTAAAGCCCTTTGTAGGGGCTAGGAGCTGCAAAGTAGCTGCGATTACCCGTTTGGAAACGAAAGACAGGGTGTAACAGGGTGTAGAGGACAGGTTTGAGGGTCTTTTCTGGGCTACGAGGCGAAAGCCAAAAGAAAGTAGGGGGTTACGAGGCGTAGAAGGTATTGAACGCGGTGCTTAGAGTTAGAAAAGGAATTGGATTAGCAAATACAGGTGTAGTTCACAATCCATAGTTTGAATATGCCGTTTGTAGGGCGTAGAGTCGCCTATTCGTTTAGGAAGATGTGCTAGAGTAGCCAGGAAAGTCGCATAGAAGCTGAGGTCTTCAGAGGAGGCGGGGAAAGCATTGGATTTCTTCTTAAAGAAGTGTACCCGCATAACAACAGGTAAGCAACGAAGCGAGCTTAGGCAAGTGAGCGAGTGGCAGGGCAGTTGCTGCTAACGAGCCCGATCTTTGCCTTATTTGTCTTTATTATCTTAAGATAATTCACCAACTCGAAATATCCTATAAAAGATAAGGATCAATGTGAATTCGATCATCTCACTCATTCAGAAAGGACTCTCAAGATCCGGAACGTGCGATCTTGCTGCTCCTGTTGCTGAGGGATGGTACACGAGAAAGGTCTTGGAAGGCGGCAGGTATAGCACGAAGAGTAGTCTTCTCCCACGAGACAATCAGACAAAGGATCTCAGAATTGATCCGGCCGGGACAACAACCATTGTATAGTGACTCCTTTGCTGGTATTGACTATCTTCATCCTTTGTATTCTAGCCTTAGGCTACTGACAAAGCCTGAGTACTTGTCCCTTGGCGCTGTACTTTTGTACTCGATATCTGGCTATGATGGAAGCTTTCAAGAGTAGGCGCTTTACTCGTATTGGTTCTCACATAAAGATAAGAAAAGAGATAGCTTCCAGTCAGGGTTGGAAGAGAAGAAAGGACAATGACTAGTTTATTGAAAAAGAGCTAAGGCAGTCGTTCAATTGCTAAGTCAGAGTGAATAGAGCTAGGATACGCTGGGTATGATGTTGAAGCTCAGGTATAGCAGACTTAAGGAAAGCTTGTGAAGTCTTGTTTAGGAGAGATCTTTTATCCAGCCAGCTGCTTTTCAAGTGCATCTGGCTTTCAGCTCCTTCAACCAACTCATTCAACCCGTCAGAAAGAAGCTACTTATCCTTACCTGCATTCTAAGGCAGATGCTTTGATGTCTTAGCTAGTTTACCTGCCAACCGCTCATGCTCGTTCCAGGTATTTCACTTACCTGCGCATACACTGACTAGATTTGATAGAATATCCCATCTCGTTTCATAGCGACCGCTTCCCGAAAAGATAGACTTCCTATCATATCCTTTGAAGTCCCCCAGAGAGATCCGATGGTCTTTCACTCGCTCGCTGTCTTTCCCCGGAAGCGACTTCCGTCTCTCGATCAGTCACTATCCTATCTGAGCTTGGCTGACTTCCGTCTCTCTTCCCTAGCTTCAGGCATCAATTCTCTACCCTCAAACAATGCTAAGAGCTTGAAAGGAACGGATCTTTCCCCATATGTTCGCTACTTTCTTTTATTTTATTTAAGGTAGTCAAATTCTTCGCTGGCTTCGCTATCCACTACTGACTGGTCAGATAGAAATGCATCTTATATGCTCTATACTCGCTACGCTTCACTCGTTCACTACCTCCGTCTCATCTCTTGGAGAAAGACAAGCCCAGGAGCTAGGTAGGCTTTCTTACGCAGCCTTAGTGCTTCGAAAAGGCAAAGGCCGATCTACGATAAGCTAGACTCCTCTATAAGGGAAAAGGGTTCCAAACCAGCGAAAGTGGTGGAGGCGAAAGCCCTTGTTGCTTATTCCGTACCGTCATGGGCAGATGCTGCTATTCCAGCTGGCTGCTAGTCGTCTCATGCTTGCTTCTTTCTTTCATCTGGATTGGCTTGTTCTTCCGGGTACGGTCAACGCTTGCCTCAATTCCTTCCGGGAATGGCTTGCTTATGGATCGGGAGCTAACGCTTCATCCGTTGCTTGTTCTGTGAGCCCTAGCTTGGCCTCAGTTCCCCGGGCCAACGTTTCTTCCCCTACGTTTGCTTGGGCTAGGTCATCCGTAGCTTGCTGGTGTGCTGAGCTGCTGTCGGCTTAGTTTGATGGTGTAGTTCAGTTTGAAGCTACCGTTGGAAGAAATTGACATTTACCAAGGTGTAACTGGTTTTTCAAAACCTTTCAAAGCTTCCGGTATTCAACTGTCCTCAAACTCCATGCGCTTTCCTTCTTTTGTCTTTCCAAGGGTGCTCAAGGAGTCTATTCTATAAAGGCATAAATCGATATATTCAGCTGGGAACTTACCAATCATCAAAAATAGCCTTAGGTCTTTTAAAAAAGACCCTGATAGTGTCCTTTTTTTGAGGTTGATAGTCAAGAGCTAGTCAATCAGGCTCCGCTGAAGAATTGTGTACGAATTGAGGTATCGCCCAATCCGAAAGTTCAGCTGGTACCTAAGCTGTGGAATAAAAGATGCTAAACCATAAAGATCAATAGAAAAGATCTGCCTGTTACCTGCAGGCATTTAGCAGAGGGTCTTTTAACAAAGACCATGGGATTCTTCAAAATCAGTAGTCAAAAAATCACCCCTACAACAGTGCCACCCTTATAGAGAAACTAATGAGCGGGTTCTCACTAAAGGTTGAACAAAATACTCATGATTATGAATATTAGAATTAATGACTCGGCTGGTCGCTTGAGTCTATAGGCTACCTCTCCTATCCGCTTTTCTACAAGGTCTACTTTCAGACCGGGCCAAGCCTTTAGGTTGTTTAAGTAGGTTTGGGCTAGGTCGTTGCGCTCCTGCCACCTCTTGTCAAATCAAAGTAGGCTGATGGGCAAGCCCCCGCCTGTCGCAATGGTGTGGGGCGTCAGAGGGCCCCGTGGCCAACTCGAAGGGGCTGAAGTTCGACGCAGAGCTTTTTGGTTGTTAAGTTATAGCAGCACTGAGCAACATCCAACAGCTCCAGTCCTTCTGGTTTGCACTAAAGTGGCTTAAGCAGCCCTCGAGGAGTCCGTTTATTCTCTCCGTCTGAGCTTTCAAAGATATACCGACCGTAGGTATCTGACCATCAGATACCGACAGCTTTCTTCTAAGATTACCGACATTTCGGGTTTTCATAAATTTCACATAAGATCAAAGTTCTTTTCATCATCAGAAACAACCTGATTTCCGACCTCTTGCATTGCATTACCATAACGAAAACGAACATTCAAAAAAGAGATTGCTCTTGTGATTCGGAATGAAGCTTGATCGGTCGAGGAAAGGAATAGCGATAGATTTCTATAGAGCATCCAGGAACAAGCAGATTCAATCGGACGACGAATTCTTGCGTGGTCCAAGGAAATCAAAGGTCCGCTTCCACGATTTCATCTATATGGAATCTCAACATATCAGAATAGCTTATATAGTCATGATTCAATATGAAATTCATGAATTAGCCCACTATGAGGCTACTGCATTTAGAAATCTAGATTTTCATAATATAGTATATAGTATATCATTTTTGTCTCTGTTACAACACGGCGAAACTAAATGGTTCGAATGAAGATAAACCAAAATCAGACTTGTGAGGCTGTACACCTCATTTTCCTGGGATTGTAGTTCAATCGGTTAGAGCACCGCCCTGTCAAGGCGGAAGCTGCGGGTTCGAGCCCCGTCAGTCCCGGCGGATTCAATAAATACATCAATTCATCTCTCCATTTTCTGTGAAAAGGGGGACAGGCTCTGCGAGACCAACGGGGGATCCTTTTTTTCGTTTTCGTTTCGCCCATGTGTAACAGCAAATGGTGAACAACGAGCACCAAGCTCTTTTGCCTATGCGCTTACGAGGACTCCTTCACTTAATGACATTCCTTCCGGATCCAGTTTTTGATATTCTGATCGGTGCATATTCTGATGATTACTGGTTTCGGAACAAGTCTTCAAACCAGATGCCTTCTGCAGCCGGATGTTATACCAAAGTCTCAGGCGACACATACGCTCAACGGCTTTCTGGAAGTGAGGGGGATGGCGCATACTCAAACGAGGGGCTTTCCCACACTGATTTACCAACCTCTGGGGCCCCTTCCTCCCGACCTGCTTTCTTCTGACTCTTCCCCGGCAATGGCTACGAAATCAAGGGATTGGAGCTCTTCGGCTTCCGGGTACGAGTAATAAAGTTTGTTACAGGTCAATCAGTTCTAAGCTTGCCTTAGCCTTCCTCAGCCGATTCTCATTTTCTGCTACTGCTAGTAGGCTGCCTGAAAAAGGTGAGATTTGCTGCCACTGTCTGACTTCTTCAAAGCCTGATCTTGCCATTCCGCTTCTGTTGAATGGAAGAGTGGTTCTGGTTCATGAGGTGAGGGCTAATCTAATACAGAAGCTACGGGTATTCTTTCCTTTCGTTGGAAAAGCCCAGTTATTGGATAATCTCGAGTGGCTTTTAGTCTGACTGTACCGACTCGGACACCCATTACGACATGGCTTGCTTTGTTGTGTTTTTAAATACAGCTGCTCCCAATCCCGATCTGTCTTTTCAGTTCACCGAGGGCAACAAAAACATCGGAAGAAGACAGATTACCCTACCACACCTTATTATAGTAGGGGTTACCTTTTTAAGATACATTTCATTACCTAAGATTGGACTTCCAGACTCAAGATTGAATGCGATTGAGGAAGCAAAAGAAGCTTCACGAGCTGTCTTGTTAACAACTGCTTTGTCGGAGATGCATTCTATTCTATTGGCAGATATAGAGTTGGCACCAGGTTTTTCCTCATCGACAATGGGTTCTACTGCTTAACCAAGAGCCAAATGAGTTGGAGAGGAACCAGCTCTCTTGTATATACTAAGAAAGATCAGCCATTCGGTCTACCCCGAGATCGATAGAATTGAAAGACCGGCCCAGGCAGAAGCAAAGCCGGACCATATAAAGCAACTCCATAGGGATCCGAGTTCAAACTATGCCTAATCGAAGATACATTGTTCTAGTCGGACTACTTTACTCAAACTAAATGGGTCGAGGCCATTCCCATGAAGTCAGTGGATCAGAAGGAGATTTGTTAAATGATCAAAAAACATATTGTCCACCGGTTCGGGATACCCGAGACCAGGTTTAGCGAAGCCTAGTGAGTTTAGCCTTCCAGCCTGCACGAAGAGCGAAGTGCTAAGCTTTATAAATAGCTTACTTTATAAAGGAAAGTACGAATTGCATGTGTTAAGCATAACACATGCAATTCGCAGAAAGTTCCATCGACTAAAG